TCATAATTATCTATGACTGTTTTTGTCTCTAGCATGACCACTTGATGAAATGTGGAGGAAAGTGGGGGAAATGGCCGATACTACTGGAAGGATTCCTCTTTGGCTGATAGGTACTGTAACCGGTATTCTTGTGATCGGTTTAATAGGTATTTTCTTTTACGGTTCATATTCCGGGTTGGGTTCATCTCTGTAGTAATCGGATGAACCGGATTTTAGACATGAAAAAGTAAGAACTCAGCGGGACCTTACCTCCCTTGTCTGATTAGAGCAGTAAGGTCCCGCTGAGTTCTTACTCCATATAGCGAAACTTTGATCTACTCCATAACATACAAATTGGAAAGTTATCCAGTAAACATAATGAAAATATTATATTCGTAGAAATGACAAAACAGATCCTTTGTTTCTTAATAATTTGAAGAATTAAATCTATTGATTGATTCATAGTCTCTGTCGTTCCTCCATAATATTGAACTCTTACAAAGCAACAAAAAAGAAGGAATCAATCGATTTTCTGGATAATCCAATATTATATGGATTTCTACGGATGAGACATCCTGAAAATTTTTTCTATACTAAATTAATAGAACCTTATTCTATAAAAACTCTGATGAGATAATAAATAAGGATTTGGATATTTGTAAAAATCTAATTTGCCTTTCAACCGGAACAGTAAAAGTTTTTTTTGTTTGAATAATTTTTCTAAATTAGAAGTTTAAATTAATTGAATAATTAAAGAAGTTCTATTTGTTCAATGAATTTCTCCTCCCCTAACCCTTTCTTTTTGTTTGTCTACTACTTCTTATGAATCTAAACAAAGGAGTTCCAATAGACCCGGAAAGCAAGGAATAGTAATCTTTGACGAACAAGAGAAAAAATCATTATTATTTCGATACAAGACGACACAAGAAAAGGGTGGAAAATCCCTTTTCTTGTGTCGAATAGAAGATTAGGAAGACTAGTAATCCCTCCTAAAAGTATTTGTTCCTTTCATTTTTCCCATCCTTCCCTTGTATTCTCTTCCTTTATATTTGTATGCCTATAGTCTATTACTAGGAATGGGATACACGTAATGAATTCCAGACATCCCACAAACAAAACAAAAACAGTATAAACAAAAAGGTTTACAGAATTTTTTGATCATACATAAGTATCGATCGACAATAATTTGTTGCTTTTTACCAACTTGATGTTAAGGAATTTCTGAACCTAGAAATTCATTTCATACAATTGAACCTTTTCAAACTGTTTCTTTTTAAGAACCAAAAAAACTTGTGCCAAAATAACAGATGCCAAGAAGAACAAAAGGCCTTGGACACGTAATGGATCTTGAAGCACTATTTCTGCATCTCCCTGACCAAACCCTCCTACATTGGGATTGCTTGTTAATGGTTGATCGAGCTTGATGGATTCACCCTCTGAAACAAGAAGTTCTGGTCCTGGAGGTACAATATCAACCACTTGATGTCCATCCGATGCATCAACTATGGTTATTTCATATCCTCCTTTTTCTTTACGTACTATTCTGCTTACTATACCTGCTGATGTAGCATTATAGACTGTATTGTTACTCTTGCTCCCATCAGGATAAATCTGACCCCTTCCTCTGTTCCCACCTACATATATGGGATATTTTAAGAAGTGAACGTCTTTCCTCGTAGCAGGGTCGGGGGAAAGAATGGGAAAGGCGATTTCACTATATTTCTGACCGGGAACAGGACCTATCACAAGAATATTTCTTTTATTGGGACGATAACTCTGAAAAGACAGATTTCCCATCTTTTCTCTCACCTCGGGAGAAATACGATCGGGGGGGGCTAACTCGAATCCCTCGGGTAAAATAAGAACAGCCCCTACATTCAAAGCCCCCTTTTTACCATTAGCAAGAACTTGTTTCAGTTGCATATCATAAGGGATTCGAACAACTGCTTCAAATACAGTATCAGGAAGCACGGCTTGCGGAACTTCAATATCCACGGGCTTATTAGCTAAATGGCAATTGGCACATACAATTCGTCCAGTTGCTTCTCGTGGGTTTTCATAACCCTGCTGCGCAAAAATGGGATATGCATTTGAAATAGATGCCCGAGTTATTACATATATCATGATCGATACAGAAATCGATTGAGTCATCTGTTCCTTTACCCAAGAAAAAGTATTTCTATTTTGCATGTCCAATCATTGATCCCGGAATTTCTACAATAAATTAGATAGGTAGCTAGCATAGTTCCCTATACACGAGTCTGTCATTGTACTGGGATAATTGTACTGGATACTTGAATATAGGACGAATACCTTGAAGAGCTAGAAGTATAAAGAATTAAGTAAGATTGAAAATGCTTTCTTTATATACGAAGAAAGATTCTGATTTGATTGATATCAGGAGATCAAATGAGTTCTTCATTCATTCATTGAATGATAAATAACTACAAGTGAAGGAGATACACGATTTAAATAATAGAAGATCCAATATTTCACAATTGTATCTAGAATAACTGGAAAAGTGGAAACAAGACTAGATATAATTTGATCGTTATGAACCAATCCAAAATCGTTGTAGACCGAACCAATCATTAGTTCCCAACCATGGGTCGAATGAAATCCGATCCATAAATCAGTAACTAAAAGAATCAAAAAAGCTTTTATTGTGTCACTTAAGTTATAGAGGAATTCCTGAATCCAAGAATTAAGAATGACAAGTTCTTCATTACCCAGAATAAAATAACCACTTAGAATAGCGAAACAAATTATATTTGTCGAGAAATCCAAAATGATATGGAGATGATATTCATTGTGTGTTTTGACCAATTGTATCGTTTCCTTGTGTATTCCTATACGAAGTTTTTGTATATGCGTCTCCGGGTACTCCTTTATCATTTCATCCAAGAGGAATAGTTCTTCCAATTCTATGAATCTTTCTAGAACGTTTTTCTCTTGAATATCATTCAAAAAAGTTTCGGATTTCCCGGTATTCCACCAATTAGTAACCCAAGGTTCCAGACATTTATTAAATGAGAGAGAGACCCACCAGGGCAAAAATATTATGGATGAAATATATGGGAGGGAGACCCAGGCTTTCTTTTTTTTTTTCATTTTTATCCTAAAAGGACCCTTATTCTATTTCTATATTCCTTTCCTTCTAGATCCGAGATCTAAATTATTACACAAAAATAGGAAATAGATCCATGGGTTCAATACCTTTTTATAGAACTCGTACTTCAGAGAAATATCAGATAGAGTCGACGGTTGTATTTGTATTAAAAAGGAAATTAGCAAGTTTTTTTTTTCAATTTTTTCTTCAGTTCATTTCAAAATACTTCAATTGGTACGCGCAAGAAATAGGCCAATTCGGCAGCTTTTTGTTCAATTTCTCGTGGAGTAAAATACTCATCAGTACGAGTCAAGGGAATGGCTCCTTGGCCTCTGATTTCCATATAAAGGACACGACGAGGATAAAGACCCTCTTTAACCTCCATTCTGATTGATTGTATATCTCTCATAAGTAAGCGAAGGAAGATGCGACGATTTATTCCAGGAAATCCCCAACGAAAAATACACACTATTCCTTCTTTTCTATCGAATCTGTCATAACCACTACCTACATTCCATGAAATTGTGCACCACAAATAGGAGCTAATGAATAGACCTGCGATCCCATAGAAAGACATCACGATCCCTTGTGGAAAAAAAATAATTTGCTGAGATGGAAATACGGATATCAGATTCCTACCAAGATAACTGGAAGTTCCAACCACTAAGAATCCTAGTGAACCTAAAAAAAGGATACAGGCCCAGAAAAAATTACTTGTTTTTCGAGACCCCATTATAAGTTCTATCCATATATGTTCTGATCGCCAATTCATACTCTACTAGATCCAGTTGCATTCGATTGGAATTGAGAGAATAACCCAAATGAATTTTACTTTCTTGATCCCGAAGTAACTTTCATTAACTAGCACTATTCTGATGTAAACCGTTAGAAGTAATTTGTTAGATACATTGACTTTCCATTTAAATAAAATATTCGCCGATCCATTTTTTATTTAACCAGCTATACCTGCATATACATGCATTTATGCGGATATCATGTATCCGCATAAATGCATAATAGTTCTTTCATTTGTGTTCGTAAAGAGTCACATATCGTACCATATTACACTAAATAAATATCTGTATTATGATCCAGTGTTGAAATAAATTGATGAGATTTGGTCCCATCGGATCTAGACAATCTTATTTTTTTGGACATGAAGAGATAAAGAAGCCATTGCAATTGCCGGAAATACTAGGCCCACTAAAGGCACAAAAATAGAGGGTAAGTTGAGATCTGTCATAGAATGGGTGCCTCGATTTAATATTTCTATCTATTAGAAAGAAAAAGATATCTTATGATATGATAAGTATATCTATCCTAAGTATATATCATAAACTGTATTATATTTATAATATTATTTTATTATATTTATAATGTAATTTTATAATTTTTTTATATTTATATTATAATATTATTTATTTTTATTATATATAAAAATATTATTTAATAATTATATTCTAATTATTTATTAATAATTTATTAAATTTCTAATTATTTATTAATAATTTATTAAATTTAATAATATTATTTCTTTTTTATTTTGATTTCGATATTTTTTTTATTGTCTATATTAATACGTAAGAAGGCCAGATAATTTTTTTTTTATTTTCCCTAATTCTAATTCCTCGGAGGGAGAAATTCACTTTTTTATTCTGTTGATAGAAGGTTCGTGATTACTAATCATGAATAGAGGTAGGATAAAAAAATAGATCTGGAGGAAAAACTAAAAAGTAATTACCCGAAACTTATAACTCTTATTACAAGTAGAACTTATGTCATCAAAGAAAACACCATTCTTTTTAGTTTTTTTTTGATTACGATGAACTATTGTTCGCTACAAATAACTGAATTTAGTACTATACTTTATTAATTTTTTGAATTTTGATTCAAGGGAAAGAAACCGTGGAGC